TTTTGCCCAAACTGTCTAGTTTCCTTTGACTATTGCAGGGCATATCTCATTTCAAGATTTATCGACGGACTTGATCGGGATCCTATTTCCAGTCTACTTCATTTTTTTAGTTCAATTTTCTTTAATTGTTTTAGTTAGTATAACTCTAGATGTTACACTTAGACAAATTTTCTTGTTTTCGCCCAGGATTCTTCCTAAAGAAAGCAAATAGAATTATTATTTTGTGTTTAAGAATTTCGAATTTATTATTCTTTTGATTATTTGAATTTTCTTTATCAAAATGTGAGTTCGATATTTTGATTTTTTCATTTTTTAGGAATAGAGTCGGGGGGTTTTTTTCTTAGTAATTTAGAATAGAACAAGTATTCAAATGTACGAGAATGGGTAGGTATTTCCATCTCGGGATTTCGAATATCTTAATCTTAGTGTTGGTATATTCCGTTTATTAGATCTGGGTGGGGTTGTCTCTTGATTGAATACAGAAAAAGAAGACCACCCCCCCCTTTTTGTTTTGGTGTTCTTCGCCGGGTATTGGTAAGGTATACCAAAGAAAAGGAGTATCACTGGCTTAACCCCTTGATTGTGGGCAGGAAAATTCATATTCATATGGAATTTCCCTTCGATGATTAATGACTAAGGTTTGGTTTGTTTGGAAAAAAATGGATTCGATCCCTTGAAATCCGTTTTTTGGCTTTTCTGTTCTGCTTTAAACAATTCTCGTGAGTGAGTTTTTAGGACAAATTTTGTTTCAATGAAACAACCGGTCAGTTACAAGCAACAAACAAGAATGAAGAAATCAAAATTATACAATTTTTTATTTCAAATGAAAATATGAATTTTATTCATTTTTTTATAGGGCTATACGGACTCGAACCGTAGACCTTCTCGGTAAAACAGACCAAACTTATTATTATCAAAATGATATGAACTGTTTCAAAGACCCAACATGCATTTTTTTTGCATTGGGCTCTTTCATTAACTGATAGAAATATCAGCCAATCCGCCATATTTTTTCTTGACAGAAAAATAAGATAAGGAGATGGCTCCATGTGCTCTGATTCATTATTTGGGATTCTAATTCAGGAGCACTCCCAAAGTGTTTCAAAGGTGAAGTTATTTTGACGTAGGTCTGCCTTTGGCCTCGAATTTGAAGTTAAATGAAGTCTCTATCGTTCGGCTTAAAAAATCCAATATGAAACTTCATACACCTTCAAGTTCATAGGACGAAAAGAGATTTTTTGAGGGCCTTATACTCATTATGCCTGGCATTGAATATACGGGTATTCACCTTATCAATATCTCAAGATGGGGCCTGTTTGGTACCTAAAAGGGCACTCAAATGGGACCGAACCTCTCGTCAGGCGATTGTTCTCTTAAAGTTATTATAGAGTAAGACGTAGATTTCTCAATAAGATCCATTTTTTGGATTGTATGGTGGATTCCCCTGAAAAAACATTGGCGCGCGTGTAAACGAGGTGCTCTACCAACTGAGCTATAGCCCTTAGTGCTTGTGATGCATATTTTATCATGTATATAATTTGTTGTCAAGATGAATATTCTATGATCCAACATCCTAAATTTTTGAATTTTTGAGTGGTATTGGTTCGATTATTATTGCTTATAAGGAATATGATATTTATAATCCATCGACGGGATGGGTTCCATTTGGTTCTTTTTGGGATGATAAATGACCTACTTAACTCAGTGGTTAGAGTATTGCTTTCATACGGCGGGAGTCATTGGTTCAAATCCAATAGTAGGTAGAACTTATTAGATACCATTGACTCCGGTATCTAATAAGTTTTTTGCCCCACCCTTTTCTCTTTTTATAGATTTTGTATTTTTATTTATTTCATTTTTGAATTGCGTTATATCAAAATTGGATTCTGCTTGATTGGATTCTGTCGAGTGAATGCAATCAAAATAGGGTTTAGAAACAGAAACTCTTTTGATTATTTGAACGAACCAACTAGTTATGAAATTGCACTGACAGCCTCGACTCTTGTCCTAGCTCGTCGGAGAGCTAGATTTGCCTCAATTATTTGTCTCTTTCCTTCAGCTTTTTTCAAACTAGCTTCTGCTATTTCAAGAGTTTCCTGAGCTTCTTGTGGATCAATATCACTACCCTTTTCCGCATCATTTACTAAAACAGTGATCTCATTATTGCCTATTCTAGCAAAACCGCCCATCAGAGCCATCGTTAACCATTGGTCCTTAAGGCGTATTCTCAAAATCCCTATATCTACAGCTGTAGCAATAGGAGCATGATTCGGTAATACGCCAATTTGACCACTATTTGTAGATAAAATGATTTCTTTCACTTCTGAATCCCAAACAATTCGATTAGGGGTCAGTACACAAAGATTTAAAGTCATTTCTTCAAATTGCTCTCCATTTCTAAGTTGATAGCCTTCGCGGTAGCTTCATCGATATTACCTACTAAATAAAAGGCCTGCTCAGGAAGAGCATCTAATTCTCCGGAAAGGATCAATTGAAACCC